ACCACTCATGCCAGGTAATGCAAGAGATGCCATTGAAAAGCTACTGAAGAGTGTGAATATTTTTGGCATTGGAATCGCTATTCCACCCATTTCATCGAGAAAAACAAGGCGTATTCGATCGTAACTAGTTCCCGCTAAGAAAAAAAGCGCAGCACCAATAAATCCATGCGAAATTATTTGTAAAATGGCCCCATTAAGGCCGGTATCGGTTATAGAACTAATTCCTATAATTATGAAACCCATGTGAGATACGGAAGAATAGGCTATTCTTTTTTTTAAATTACGTTGCCCAAGAGATGTTGAAGCTGCATAGATTATTTGTATTGTGCCTATTATCATCAACGAAGGAGAAAATATAGAATGAGCGTGAGGTAATAATTCCATATTGATCCGAACCAACCCATACGCTCCCATTTTTAATAAGATTCCGGCTAGCAGCATACAAGTACTATAATGTGCTTCTCCGTGGGTATCGGGTAACCATGTATGTAAAGGTATAATCGGTAATTTGACAGCAAACGCAATAAAAAATCCAATATAGAATATTATTTCTAATGACATAGGATACGATTGATTAACTAATATTTCGAAATTTAATGTTGGTTCATTGGAACCATATAAACCAACACCCAGAACTCCCATTAATAGAAAAATAGAACCCCCTGCAGTATACAAAATAAATTTAGTAGCGGAGTAAAGACGTTTCTTTCCCCCCCACATGGATAAAAGTAGATAAACAGGAATTAATTCTAATTCCCACATTATGAAAAAAAGTAAAAGATCTCGGGACGAAAATAATCCTATTTGACCACTGTACATTGCTAACATCAAGAAATGGAATAATCGAGAATCTCGAGTAACTGGCCAAGCGGCTAGAGTAGCTAAAGTCGTAATGAATCCTGTTAGTAAAACAGGTCCTATCGAAAGTCCATCGATTCCTAATCGCCAATGGAAATCAAAAAAGTTGATCCATTTATAATCTTCGGCCAGTTGGATTAATGGATCATCCGGTTGGAAATGATAACAAAATGCATAAGTTATTAGAAGGAGCTCTAAAACCGAAATGCATATAGTATACCACCTTATAATCTTATTCCCTCTCTGAGGAAATACGAAAATTAAAGAACCTGCAAATATGGGCAAAATTACAATTGTTGTTAACCAGGGAAAATAATTCGTGGTAAAGACAAGATATACTTGGACAAAAAACCCGTACCCCAAAAGAAATAAATTTCGTTTTTGGTACGGATTTTTGTCGGTAAAAAAAATCCAAATAGAATAAATGGATTCAAATGGAATTTTCTGAACTATATCAATAACCTAGACCCATACTGCGAGTGGTTTCATGCCATAGATAAACTCGAACGCTTAAAAAATCCGTTGGACAAGCAGATTCACATCTCTTACAACCGACACAATCTTCTGTTCTTGGAGCAGAAGCTATTTGTTTCGCTTTACATCCATCCCAAGGTATCATTTCTAATACATCCGTGGGACAAGCTCGGACACATTGAGTACACCCTATACATGTATCATAAATTTTAACTGAATGTGACATTGGGTCTAGAATTTTTTTTTCACTTGATTAATTTTCGATCTAGTTCTAGTAAAATAAATGAAATACATATTCAAATACTAGACGAATCAATAATTTCCCAGAATTTTTGGAATCAACCTATTTCTGGATAGGAAATGGAAAAGAGATCCAAAATACTTTGATTTATTACACTTTATGAAAGTATATCTTAAGGTGCAAGATCTAGTAATCTAATTTGAATTGCTGAATATTCAAATTTGAATTTCTAAAATATAATTTGTGAAAATCCTAATAAAATTAAAAAAAGAAATACTATTTATTTAATAAATTCGATTGATTGATACGAGTTGATTTTCTGTTACGATAAATTGAAGAAACAATAGCCGGTCCAATAGCTGCTTCAGCGGCTGCAATGGCTATAACAAAAATTGAGAAAATGCTTCCTTTTAATTGGCGATTATCAAAAAAATCAGAAAATGTTACAAAATTTAGATTAACTGCATTCAATATAAGTTCAAGACACATAAGAGCTCGAACCAAATTGCGGCTCGTGACTAATCCATAAATCCCGATAGAAAATAAAAAAGCACTCAAAACAAGTACATGCTCGAGTATCATTGACCAACCCCTTATGAATCATGATTCATTTCAATATGAACAACAATTAAACTACTTTGATTGACTAGAAGATAGCAAGTTAAGTTAGAATTAAGAACAAAAACTAGGCTAATAAAAAATTTTTTGAACTAAAAGTTTCGAAAGCAATTCATGAATGAAAATGCAAAAAATAGACTTTTTATTTGGATTACTCGTTTTAAAAAAGAAATTTTATTATTGACGAGCCACGGCAATTGCACCTATTAAAGCAACTAAAAGAATTATGGAAATGAGTTCAAATGGAAGAAAAAAATCGGTTGATAAATGAATTCCAATTTGTTGACTAGCATTTATCAAATCTTGTTCTAGAATCTGGTTTGATTTTGTAGTCCAAATAATACCATACCAGGACGTATTTATAATAGTAATAATTAATGAAACAAAAAGACTTATACAAACCAATGAAGTAACCCCGTCCCCAACAGTCCACAGATGAAACTTTTTGTCATATTCTGGGCCATTCATGAACATTACAGAAAATATGATTAATACATTTATAGCTCCCACATAAATAAGGAGTTGTGCAGAAGCTACAAAATGGGAGTTTGCTAGAATATAGAATAAAGATATACACACAAGAACCAATCCCAACGAAAAGGCCGAAAAAATGGGATTGGTAAATAATACTACTCCTAGCCCCCCTAATATAAGACCCAACCCCAAAAAAATTAAAAGAAAATCATGTATTGGTCCAGGTAAATCCATTATATATAAAATAAGAGATAAAAAAATCGGAATGTTTCATGATCTTATTGATGTGAACAGGAAAAAGAAGTTTATGCGCTCCTAATTGGTAAATCCTAATGTGTATGACTTGATGTGAATAAAGTAAAGTTGTTGGGCCTTTCACATTCTTTTTTAGCGGAAAAGGTAGTTACTCTTTAAAATCATTGGAGTAAATCAATTTTAAATACTACTAAAGTTGCGATTTTCACCAATAAATAAGAATAATCAGAATTTCTAGTTATTGAACAAGAATAAAAAATAGCTTTAATTTAATAGGTGGAAATTGCTCTTCAATCACGGGCTTGCTCTGGCGAATTCAAAATTGGTCGAATTGTGTAATCGTCGATTATTGATATTGGTAAACGACCTAGAGCAATTTGATTATAATTTAATTCGTGACGATCATAAGTAGAAAGCTCATATTCTTCAGTCATTGATAAACAATTTGTTGGGCAATACTCAACACAATTACCACAAAATATACAAATTCCGAAATCAATGCTGTAATTAAGCAACTGTTTCTTTCGAATATCCATTTGCAATTTCCAATCAACAACAGGCAAATCTATAGGACATGCACGCACACACACTTCACAAGCAATGCATTTATCAAATTCAAAGTGAATTCGACCACGAAAACGCTCCGATGTGATCAATTTCTCATAAGGATATTGAATAGTTACAGGTAAACGGTTAGCGTGGGATAGGGTAATCATAAAACTTTGACCGATGTACCTTGCTGCCCGTATTGTTTGTTGACCATAATTGATGAACCCAGTTACCATAGGGAACATAGAGTAAATATCAATAAAAAAATAAGATTTTGTTTCTTTCTCTTGTTTCTGACAAGTCGTAAATTAGATTATAGTAAATATTCTTTGTTTTTAGAATTTATAATGAAAAGAGTTGGGAAGAAGTTGTTAATAATAGATTACCTAAAGAAATAGGTAAAAGAAATTTCCATCCAAGATTTAATAATTGGTCCATTCTCAGTCTAGGTAAAGTCCATCTTGTTGCGATAGAAATGAACAAGAACAAAAAAGTTTTAGCTAATGTAATGAAAATACAAATTGTCGTTCCAAAGACTCCATCTATTTTAAAAAACTCAGAGATGAATATGGATGGAATAGGGAGATTCCAACCGCCCAAGTAAAGAACGGTTACAAATAATGAAGAGATTAGGAGATTTAAATAAGACGCAACATAAAATAAACCAAATTTAATACCGGAATATTCGGTTTGATAACCCGCTACTAATTCTTCTTCGGCTTCTGGTAAATCAAAAGGCAATCTCTCGCATTCTGCTAGAGAAGAAATTATAAAAACAATAAACCCTATGGGTTGTCGCCACAAATTCCATCCCCAAAAACCATATTTTGACTGTGCCTCGACTATATCAACTGTACTTGAACTGTTAGATAATTATAGTCGAAGATAAGATCACCCTTGTCATCGCTATTCCAGAACCGTACATGAGATTTTCACCTCATACGGCTCCTCAAGAGCCATAAATAAATCTAAGGACTAATTCGATATTCTTTAATCTTGATATGCTTGTAGGATAACGAAAGTCAAAATAAATCGAAAAATCCTGAATTAGACCAATCAAATTCTGTCTGCTATACTATAAAAAATTGCTTCGGAATTGATCTCATCCTTTACTTAAATTTTGAAGAATTTCCTTTTTATTGAATAATAACTTAATTCTTGAATAAAAAACGCTTTTTACTAATTTTAGTAATATCAATTATCAATAAAAATTTCGCCGTATTCTTATTTTTTTATTATATTCCGAAAAAAGGAAACATTCATTCATGATTTATGCTATGATCAAAATGGAATTTCCGTGAATATCGATATTGGAAAAAGATTTTTTTTTTGATTCTATTACTATTATCTATCCCCCTTTTTTTTTCGCCCCTCTTAGTTCTTTTATTCAGTGGGAAAAGTAAAAGATTACTTCGTTCCTGATAGTCATTCATTTAATCGGTGGATAGGAGCATACTCTGGATCGAAATTTGTGGGAGTACTGCTTGATCATTTCTACAAATTTAAAGCCTCAATTAGTATTTCTTTTATGTAAAAATCTTTCTTCAGATAACTTACATAATCTCTATTACAAATCCTTTGTGTACTTTGGTGTTCCTAATCATCCACTTTTTTGGTCAATTTCTATGGTAAGTCATGTATGGTAATACATAAAAAAAAGATAGTAAAAACTTCCTAGAATTGTTCTTTTCAACCCGCTTCAAGTAATGATGACTAATTAACCAATATTGGGGGAAATAACCTTGACTGTTTATGTTTTTAACCTTTGTACATAGGCAATGAGATTCTATTTTTTACTGCAAATTTCGAAGCTGTTTTCTTTCACTCATCTAACTATCTGATTTACTTTAATCAACCCGCCCCGTGAATAAAAAAAAAGATCCTATTCAATACATTTTTCTTCTTATAAACCTAAAAATAAACGGGGAAGGGTGAAGACCTATGTTTTAACGAATCACACGTAGCGATATTGATAATACACATAGAGTTAATGGTATTTCATAACTAATTGATTGGGCAACAGCCCGTAAACCACCTAAAAAGGAATACTTATTATTTGATCCATATCCTGACATAAGAAGTCCAATGGGAGCAATGCTTGAAATAGCGATCCATAAAAAAACACCAATACTGAGATCGGCTAGAACAAGGCGAGAACCAAAAGGAATTACTGAATAACTTAGTAGAATTGATATGACTGCTATAGAAGGTCCGATACTAAATAAAAGTGCATCCCCTCTAGATGGAAGAAGGTTTTCTTTTAAAAGTAGTTTTATTCCGTCCGCTAGAGCTTGAAGAATTCCCAAAGGACCAGCATATTCAGGTCCAATACGTTGTTGTATCCCTGCGGATATTTCTCTTTCTAACCACACAATTACTAGTACACCTATTGTAATTCCCAATACAAGAATCAAAATAGGGAAAAGCATCCATGTAGTCTCATAAACCGCTTTTAAGGATTCCAATTTGGAAAAAGAATTGATAGCTTGTACTTTTGTTGTTGTATCAATTATCATTTCAACGATCAACCTCTCCCATAATGATATCTATGCTACCTAATATCGTCATAATATCAGCCAATTTCATTTTTTTAACTAACTGAGGAAGAATTTGCAAATTGATAAAACCCGGAGGGCGAATTTTCCATCTCCAAGGAAAAATACTCTGATCTCCTATCAAAAATATCCCTAATTCACCTTTTGGTGCTTCGACTCTTACATAAAGTTCTTGTTTCGACAATTCAAAAGCAGGAGATGGCTTTTTACTAATGAATCGATATTCAAAATCATTCCATTCAGGATATTTTATTCTATTAAAGCGTCGGATTTCTAAATTCTCATAGGGACCTCCTGGAATTGCTTCTAGAGCTTGTTGAATAATTTTTACGGATTCGGCCATTTCACCGATTCGTATTAAATAACGAGCTAATGAATCTCCTTCTTTTTGCCATTGAACTTCCCAATCAAATTCGTCATAACATTCATAATGATCAACTTTACGAAGGTCCCATTGTATTCCGGAAGCTCGTAGCATAGGGCCCGATAAACCCCAATTTTTTGCTTCCTCGCCACCAATAATGCCCACATTCTCAACTCGTTCTAAAAAAATGGGATTTCGCGTAATAAGCTTTTGGTATTCAGCAAGCCCTATTAAAAAATAATCACAAAAATCTAAACATTTCTCTATCCATCCATAAGGTAGATCGGCAGCTACCCCTCCAATACGAAAATAATTATGCATCATTCTCATACCGGTGGCAGCTTCGAATAAATCATATATTAATTCCCTTTCTCTGAAAATATAGAAGAAGGGGGTTTGCGCCCCGATATCCGCCATAAAAGGGCCGAGCCATAATAAATGAGAAGCTATTCGACTTAACTCCAACATAATCACTCGAATATAGCTAGCTCTTTTAGGTACTTGAATATTTCCCAATTGTTCTGGTCCATTTACAGTTATTGCTTCTGTAAACATAGTAGCTAAATAATCCCAACGTGTTACATAAGGCAGATATTGTATAATTGTTCGGTTTTCTGCAATTTTTTCCATACCTCTGTGTAAATAACCTACTATTGGTTCACAGTCAATAACATCTTCACCGTCTAAAGTAACGATGAGTCGGAGAACACCATGCATTGATGGATGGTGAGGGCCCATATTGACTATCATGAAGTCTTTTCTGGTAGTTGGTACAGTCATAGGTTTTTCTCCGATTCATTTTTTCACAAATTCATTTTTGCATGAATTGCTGAAAACAACAAGGTATTCATCAAAATTCAAGATCTAATAAATCAAATAATTATAATTCAAAACAACTCTTCACATTAACGTGTTTTTAGTTCTCGAATGTTCAATTGACTTATTAATTCTTTATAACGTATTCCATTTTTCTTTGACAAATAAGCCAGCAGTCGTTGACGTTTTCCCAGAATTTTTCGTAGCCCTCGCTGAGATGAATAGTCTTTTTTGTGCAATTGCAAATGGGAAGTAAGTCTTCGTATCTTATTGGTAAAACAGACTACTTGAAATTCAACAGACCCTCTGTTTTCTTCTTTTTTTTCCTCCGAAATAACGGATATGAATGAATTTTTTTTCATAAATTCTTAACCTTCCTTACCTTTTTTAGCAAATATTGAATTTTACCGATCAGTAATAATAATACCAGCTATTTTAATCTGGTATATACAATACCTTAATTGATTTATTTTATCAAAGAAACTTTATAAGGTTTATTATCTTGATTCATTTCGGATATAGTGGATACGTCATCGAATTAGTATCATGTATCGGAATTGAATGTACAACAGCGTGATTATGTATCTATTTATCTACCAAATAATAGGAAATCAAATGTATCATAAATCAATTTAAAATTGCGGATACATATGTATTCTTAACATACTAAAACGACTTCCGTTAGTAGTATCAAACCAATAACGATTCATACAAGCTAAATCCTCTAATCGATAATTGGGCCAAAGAAAGAATTTTAATTTTTTAAGTCTATTTTTATTTCGATCAAGATCCTTGTTTTCATCAAAAAATTGACTACAGTTTTTTATTCGATTCCCTATTGGGTTTATATTCACACCATTATTGTTCCTTGAATTCAAACAAATTCGAATTCTTAACTCTCTACGACGCCTAGGCGATAAAAGATTTTCGGGAGGAAACAAATCAAAATTGTTTTTGTCTCTTTTACCTAAAAATTTTTTATCACCATTCTCACTGTATCGTTTTTGATTATTGTTTTGATTATTGTAGTGTTTACTCTTATGAACTAACGAAATCCCTATGGTTTGATACAGAAGAAATTGCCCATCGCCTTTTATAGCCAGACGAATCGGTTCAATAATCAATACCCCGTTTTTTAGCAAATTTGAACGAGTTAAATCGTTCCGACCCAGCATTATATCCATACTCAGTTCTTTTCTTTCGATCGAGGATAAAAGAATTTCTATTGGATTTATCAATCGAAGCACAAGACAATATACTTTGATATTATTGATCAGCTTTTGATTTAAAGAATCCGCCCATTTCAACTGAAAAAGCAAATATCTTTTCAGGAATAAATCAATTTCTACTTTTGTACCGCTCGTGGGTTGCTTTTTCTTTCTCGGCTTTTTCATATCTGATCCTATATAATCTTCTTCAATATCTGTTTGTGCATTTGAGAAAATAGATTCATAGTTTTCGTGAACATCGGATCCAAGATTTTCTTGACTTAGGAGTTCCTTTTCATCTTCATTCTGATTCTCTAATTCAAAATATATTTTTTCATTTGATGGTATAAAAGAATTGATTTTTTTATGTCTATTGATGCTTTTATCTTCACTAACCTTTTCACTTACATTATAATTTGAAAAAAGCAGGTTAATTGGTATAACCCACGGTTTCATTTTATATGCATTATAAAATAAGAAAAATTCGGAGAAAAACCAAAATTCCAAATTTGATATGGGACAGCTCAGTATTTCTTCATTCATTCCCATCCAATCAAAAAATTTTTTTTTTTTATCAGGGTGGTTGATTTCTTGATAAATTGTGCGATAAAAAAGACTTTTCTTATCAATTTTATCAACAATTTGATAGTTCTTAGATTCAGTTTTCGTTTTTTCATTCATGCTAGTACTGATATTGACCCAGGTCTCAACGTCGACTTTTGTTCTAAGACAAAAATGGAGAATTTTCAAATCCAAATATTTTCTATCTATAGTTTTTTCTATATCCAAAATATTTTTTCTTCCTAAAAAAAAATAATTAGTGATCGGGATATTCCACGCCATGTCAATAAATTTATCTTTAGTTTTGTTGTAATTAGAAGTATAAGAAAATTCTTGGTTTTTATTTCCCTGGAATGGTATTCCATAACTATATCTATATGAATCATTCTTATCTTCATAATAAAAAAAATTATATGATAAAACATCATATCTATAATTCTTTTTAAAATTAGATTTTTTATCTGGCAATAACAATAAACGGTTTTCCGAATTATTTGTGTAATTAATTAATTGTTCTTTTTGATATGAATTCGTTTTGCTTTTTTTGAAATTATTATTTTCAACCTCACAGTGTTCAGTTACTCTAGTTCGCCATTTTTGTGGCACTAATTGCGACCATTTTATCTGAGATAAATCGTATTGATAATTATTTTTCAATTTTAGCCAGTTTTTCCATTGGTTCAGCCCAGAATTCGGAAGTTTTCCAGTCTTTAGCTCGGGATGAGCTATTCCTTGGGTTCCAAAAAAATCTTTTATTTCATTTTTAAGAAATAAAGATATTCCCCGATACTGAAGGACCGATTTTAATCCATATAAGTTCCAAATTTTGGCTTGGGATAATTTGTAAAATACATAAGCTTGTGACAACACAGAAAAATCCGAAGGAATCTTCGAATTCTTATTACTAATATTATTATTAGTACTAACAAAATGGAAAAATCTTTTGTTTATAGTCCAAATAAACTGAATTTTTTTATTATTAATCTTTTCATGATTTTTTGCATTATTGGAAATGGATTTTTCAATTACATTTTTTGTTGATTCAAGAAAAAGTTGTGTATTAATTCTGGAAATATTAATGATATATAAAAATATATCTACGTATATCTTTTCCCTAAAAAATTTCAAAATATAATTGAATTTACGGATTAATCGAACATTTCGTCTTTTTAATATATGACCCGTATTTTTTGACGATTCCCATTTTTTCGTACCATATGGTGTTTTGGTAGGACTAACTTTTAGTTTTTTATTGTCTTTTGCTATTTTTTCTATTTGATTTTTTATTATTCTTGTTCTACTAGTCAGATCTTTCATTTTTGTTTCTGTCGCTGAAGGATTTGTCCAATTTAGGAATCCGGTTTGAATGGATGATTCATTAATCATATGATTTTTGATTAATGAATCTTTTTCATTTTTTCTTTTACTCGATTCTTCTCTCAATTCAAATAGTCGAATTGGATTTACGTTTGACATTTTTTTTGTTATTTTTTTTAAAAACAGAAATATTTCAACAATCCAATTGTTTGTTTCATTTTCGAACTTAAAAAAAAAAAGAATTTTTTCTTTGAGTCTTTTTCGAATTTGAAAGCGCCCTTTTAGAAGTTTTCGAATTTTTTTGTCGAGTTGTTTAAAAATAGGTTGAAAAAAAGAGGGTCGCTTTCGAGGAGGACCAAAAGGAAGGTCAGTTTCCAGGCCCACAACTGTTAAAAAACAAAACTCATCTATTCGATTTCGTTTTTGTTCGCTTTTTTTTATTCGATCTTGATCAGACGGTTGTATTATAGATCTGTGCCAAGGTTTTAGACAGAAAGGAAATAATATCTTTATCTGAATACCATCTGTTAACCAGTTTTTAGGAAATTCAGTTTCTGATAATTGAACGCCGTTATAGGTGCATTTAACATGCATTTCGCTATTCCACTCTTTGAAATCATCCGACCACTCGGGTCGTTGGAATAATAACAGACGGCTGAAATTTTTTGCTATTATCAATAAAGGCAATAGAATATATTTTCTAAGAATTGACTGAGTTATTAGCATCAAACCTCTTATTATTTGAGCAAATGGAATAGTATCCCAGGCTTCGGCTATTTCTATTCGTATGTTTTCTTGGTTTTTTTCGTCGTTTTTATTGTATTTTTTAGTTTTATTTTCCTCTTTCAATTCTTTGTTTTTATAATCAGAAATCCCCAATTCTGGGTTTTTTCCCATACAATTTTTTAAAATCCCTTTAATTAATCCGGAAAAAGTAGCCGAAAAAAAAGAGGATTTATCTATTCTGTCTAAAAAAAGCGGGGAATGTATATTTGGTTGAAACAATTCCCAAATAACTATTTTACGTCTTTGAACACGCATGGAACCTATGATTATTTCTCGACGAAAATCAGATTGTTGTGAATAACGTATCAAAGAAACTTCACCTGCTTGCTCAGATATATCCGCGGTATTTGGGGCAGGATTGTCAGTATTCTCTTGCTTATCGGTATAAATAACTACACTTTTCCAATTTCTTGAGCGAATTTGATCATCGATTGGCACCGACACGTCTTTTTCATCTGGTCTATCCTCTGGTTCTAAATCGTCGACTAATTGGTATGACCAACGAGGAACCTCTTTACTTAGTTCTTTTATTCCAATCGATTCTTTTGGAATTGTTTGGGGAAAGGAATCCGCTATGATTGTATCAACTAAAAATTTTAAAAATCTTTCTGGATCTTCGGAAACAATTTGTTCGTGTTCTGAAAGTAAAGACACTCTCTTTTGATTGAACGTGGCTTCCCCGTCAAATTGACTAACGAAATGTCTAATTTTTGATGATATTGAGTTTTGATCTTTTTTATGTTCAAATTCTTGGTAATTAGAATCATTACGTAGAATACTATGAATTTTATTTATAAAAATTGCATCTATTAAATTTTTTACTGTCGTTTTCGTTATAATGGATGAAAGCCTTTTTTTTATTATACCCCGACAGGACCCATTTAATAAAGGATCGTGGTTTTTTTGCAAATATTCAATGTTATTTTTAGTTTTATCATTGCAGAATCTAGTTTTTTTATCGAGTACATCTATATAAAAAAGTCCTTTGTCTAGAACTGTAATTCTATTAGCAAATTCATTGCTTAAGCTGTTTTTTTTTTGTTCGTTCGTATAAATCCAATAATTGTATAGTTCATCATCATATAAGAATTTTTCTGTTGTAGCCAAAGAAATCTTTCTTTTTATCATTTCCCAGAAAATGGATAAACTAGGTGGATATGTAAAAGAAATTCTTTGTTTTCCATCATTTTGACATGTATAAAAAAAATATTGTGACATTTCATTTCTTACCGCATTTTCAAACCGATTGCTTTTTATATATCGCGTTGGACGATTCCAACGTTTATAGTCGAAAAGAAGAAAAAGAAGGGGTTTTTGAAACCAGAATAGGTTTTTATTTTCTTCTTTAAGTATTTCGAACTTCGAAATATCTTGATTCCCAGAATAAGAACTTGGGCTATTTTTATAGCATGCTTCTTTTAAGT